CTCGATACTCAATCAAAGCCTCTGTTTTAACGATTGAATGCACCCCTATGGTTCCATATTTAGTAATTCCCGAAGTGTTTCTTCTGTATCGAGGATCATCGAAATAAGCAAGAAGACTACTTCTACGGAAAATACCATTTATAGGTAGTTCCATCGAGATACCTGAATTAGGTATTAGTGCTTTCTCTCGTTCTTGAATCGATTGGAATGGAATAAGAAATCTATTTCTTCGCCGTTTTGCCAATAAATCAGAATTCTCGTGTAGAATAGCAGGATATATGAGATTCCACTGCCCAGTACATATGATTCGATTAAGTTCTGAATAATCAGGAATCCTATCTTCTTTTTTTTTACCCGAAAAATGAGAACTAAATAATTTGTATCTGATTTGATCATTATTCACTGAGAGACTCGAAAGAGATCTTCGTTCGACATAAGGAGAACGAAGATTCATTTGATCTTGATCCTTGTGGAGTGAAAAAGGGATTCCACTGAAAATGCACGAACCCCCTGATAATATCCATAAATGACTTGTTTTTGGTAAAAGATGAACATTACCATATGTAAATTCGGGTGCATGGTACACATCAGTACTCCAGTGCATTTCTCCCTCTGAGTCCGAATAAATATGTTTTCGAACCCTTTCTTTAAAATTTAAAGTGTATGTTCCCGCGCGAATCTCAGCAATTACTTGTTCGGATTCTACATATTGATTATTTTGAACCAAAAGAAAGCTTTTTGGTGGAATAGTGACGTTATGTAGAATATCCTCACTCTCAATAGTTACATACAAGTCTAGAGAACATAGAAAGGCAGGATGACCATGACGCGTACGTATGGGATGAACCAAATCCTCATTGAATTTTATTTTTCCGTTAGAGGGGGCTCGTACATGTTCTGCAGTACCACCTGTGAATACTCCGCCGGTATGAAAAGTTCTTAATGTTAGTTGAGTCCCTGGTTCTCCAATAGATTGACCCGCAATAATACCTACAGCTTCTCCCAATTCGACCAGGTCGCCATGAGTAGGACTCCTACCATAACATAATCGACAAATCCAAGATGTACTCCTACAAGTAAAGGGGGTTCGAATAGGTATTGGTTGTGTTCGAAAGGTTATGAATCGATTGACAAGTCCAATTCCAATATCTTGATTTCGAATAGCAATACATCGCGCACCCAGATATATATCGTCTGCTAATATACGACCAATTAATGTTTGAATCAAAATCCTTTCCGGTATCATCCCATTTCGAGGACTCACAAAAACCCCTTGGATGGTTCCACAATCTGTTCTACGTACAACAATGTGTTGAACTACTTCAACAAGTCTGCGCGTAAGATATCCAGCATCTGATGTTCGTACAGCAGTATCCACAACTCCTTTGCGGGCTCCGTAGCAAGAAATGATATATTCTGTTAAAGACAGTCCTTCGCGTAAATTGCTTTGAATGGGTAAATCAATCATTTGTCCTTGAGGATCCGACATTAATCCTCTCATACCTACTAATTGGTGTACTTGAGATGCATTTCCTCTGGCTCCCGAAAAAGACATTATATGAACTGGATTAAAGGGGTCGGTCATCCTAAAATTAGGATTCATTTCTTGTCGTAAATATTCACTTGTAGCATACCATACCTCAATGGATTGGCGTAATTTTTCGACTGCGTGTACATTCCCATAATGATGGTGTTTTTCTAAAATCAAACTTTGTTGTTCAGCATCTTGTACTAACCATCTCTTAGAAGGTATCGTTAAAAGATCATCAATCCCTAATGAAATGGATGTAGCAGTGGCTTGCTGGAAACCCAGAGTCTTTACTTGATCCAGAATGTGTGATGTATATGCCATTCCGAAGTGATCTATTAATCTGCTAATAAGTCTTTTAATGGCAGTTCCATCTATTACTTTATTGTGAAAGACTAGATTGACTCGTTCTGCCATAAGTACCTCCATTTTATGCTGAGTGGAATTCGACAATGAGTTGAGTCAATGATTAGAAAACTTCCTTTTCTCGATTTTAATTCACATAGAAATCCAGGAACTGTGGTTCCGGTTAAATTGGAGAGACCGGACTTTACACCGGTGTCATAGAATTACTTAACTTAGATACCATATGGTTAGGTACCATATGAGCAGGCTCGACAAAACCCTTGTATAGCTTCTTCGATTTCTCGAAAAAGAGAAATATGACCGACAGTTGTTCGAATGTATATACAAAGAATTTCTTTTTTTACACTTCGTACTATTAGATAGTGCCCATAAATCTCATGATAGGTACCCAAAGATTCATAGTGAACCTCGATGGGGACTTCTCTTGAAGCAATAACGCGTTCATCGAGTCGCCACCGGAGCCACAAAGGACTATCTAAATTGATTCTTTTCTGTCGATAAGCCCCAATTGCATCGTAGGAATTACAAAAAAAAGGTTCTTTTTTTTTCCTATACTTATATTTATTGTCATAAATTCTTTCATTTTGATAGTTTCTGCGATTACAT